TCTCAACAGGGGGATCGGTGTTTTACTACCAATCACAAGTTTTGTCTTGTACGCAGTACTCGTACTGGAAATTATAATCAAGGATTGCTCTATCAACCACCATCTACTTCAGAGATTCCTCCTGAAACATTTTTCAACTACAAGGGTTCACTATCTTCCCACGAATTAGTGAATTAGGTAGGATTTTTTTTTTACAGAAACAGACAACGAATTAATCTTCATAAATTCGATTTCATCATAAATGCGAAATACTTATCTTATAAAAATGACAAATAAAAAATAAAAGTGCGGGAGAGATAAAAAGATGCAGGGTCGTTTGTCTGTTTGGCTAGTCAAACACGGGCTAGTTCATAGATCTTTGGGCTTCGATTACCAAGGAATAGAGACTTTACAAATAAAGCCTGAGGATTGGCATTCCATTGCTGTTATTTTATATGTATATGGTTACAATTATCTACGTTCCCAATGTGCCTATGATGTAGCACCAGGCGGACTGTTAGCCAGTGTGTATCATCTTACGAGAATAGAGTATGGTGTAGATCAACCGGAAGAGGTATGTATAAAAGTATTTGCTCCAAGGAGTAACCCTAGAATTCCGTCTGTTTTCTGGGTTTGGAAAAGTTCGGATTTTCAAGAACGAGAATCTTATGACATGTTGGGAATCTCTTATGAAAATCATCCACGACTGAAACGTATCTTAATGCCCGAAAGTTGGATAGGGTGGCCTTTACGTAAGGATTACATTGCCCCCAATTTTTATGAAATACAAGACGCTCATTGAATGATAAGAAACTAATTACAACTTCGAATATTCAAGGAATATTTGTACATTCTCTTCTAGCTCAAACAGAGGAATTGAGGTTTCATTCGTATTCTTATGGATAGGCTAATAAATAAAAAGAAATAAAAGACAATACATCATTGAGATTCTCGATTTTTGAAGAGACTTTTTTATTTATTTTATTTCGGACGAGCCGAGACAATAGGATGAACAACAAGGGTTCTGTACCGTGAACTTTGTATCGCGCACATCACTTAGATGAACTCTAGAGAGTCGCATAGAAGGGAATGAAGAAATGGAATATGAAAGAGAATACAAAGAAATAAATGAAAGGGGATCGGCTTCTATTTGTACTGTAGCTGAGATGAGTCTTGGTTATTTCTATCCTTGAACTCCTCTAGACCCGACTTTTTGTTGGGCCTTTCAACCAACTATTTTAATCTTTTAATTAAATATGTATGAAGTATTAACATTCTTTTTGAATGTGAGAAGCCGCAGTGTGAACAAATAAAAGGAAAGATAAGCAAATTTTGTCTTTTACTGCATTATAATAGACACATTATAATAGACTCTTTGCTCATTTTTAAAAAATACAAAATAAAATAAATAAAGAGAGGGTTTACTCTCAGATACCTAGCTAGATAAGTATGTATTATGTCGATCCATATCAATTAATTTGTAGAGTAGATACTCATACAAATTAATCATATGCCAGGAACCAGATTTGAACTGGTGACACGAGGATTTTCAGTCCTCTGCTCTACCAACTGAGCTATCCCGACCATTACCGACGCATTATCCTCATAATACTAGATGACTTGGGTCTATGTCAATTAAAAATGAAAACAAAAAAACTAAAAAGTATTAAATTAAAAGTCTCGAACAGGAATTTCTTGGATCTTCAAAAGGAAGACTTTGTAAATTTCCATATGAGTAATCATATGTATTATGAATCATTCAAATAGGTATTCCTTGCTCAAAAGATTTCTACGTATATCATATATATCACAATATATCACACTATATCACAAGACTTGTGATAAGAGAACAAAATTCTGCTATGCTAGGATACGCTTGTAAAACGGCAAAGAATAGGATGAATGAGAAACATAAGGAACTTTGAACCACTAACAAAAAAGGTAGGATAAAATAAATAGACAGCAAACGGGCTTTTTGGGGTTGGGGATAGAGGGACTTGAACCCTCACGATTTTTAAAGTCGACGGATTTTCCTCTTACTATAAATTTCATTGTTGTCGGTATTGATATTGACATGTAGAACGGGACTCTATCTTTATTCTCGTCCGATTAATCAGTTTTTCAAAAGATTTATCAGACTATGGAGTGAATGATTTGATTAATGACTATTCTATTCGATTCTTTCTTCAACTTGGAATCGATTCACAACAATTCTTTTTATTTTTCCTATTTTCATATAAATATAAATTTATTTTGCATATAATAGAAATAAAAAAAAATACGGGTTCGGTTCGTCTTTTTTGAGATAGTTTTTCATTAGTATACCTATAAAAAAATAGGTATATCTTGCATCCTTTCTAGAGTTTCGATATAAGGATTCCTTTACCAACAGTCAACCCCATTTGTTAGAATAGCTTCCATTGAGTCTCTGCACCTATCCTTTACTTTTTTTATTATTCTCGCTTGCTGAACCTTTGTTCATGTTTATTTTCGTAAAATAATAAAATAATAGGATTTGGCT